CTAGTTATTTCGGTTTTCTACTAGCAGCTTTAACTATAACCTCGGTTATATTTATTGGTCTAAGCAAAATACGACTTATTTGAAATTAATTGAATGAAGATTTTTTTATAAAAGGAGTTCTGTGGTATTTCATATGTTCGCTAGTCCCCTACCGGGTTAATTACCCAATTTTGGTCATTGAGATTCATCGGCAATACATATTAAGAACTAGGAATAGCTAGTACCTCTCTTTTATCCCTTTAAAAAAATAAAATAAAAGAAAATTGAAATGATTGAAGTTTTTTTATTTGGAATCGTCTTAGGTCTAATTCCTATTACTTTGGCTGGATTATTCGTAACGGCTTATTTACAATACAGGCGTGGTGATCAGTTGGACTTTTGATTAATTAACATCTCTTTTTTTACTGACCTCCTTCTTGCTTTCATATGCGGGAGGTCTAATTCAGATTGCTGCTCAATTATTTGCGAACAGTGGAATTTTGACACAATCTAATAAACAAGAATTAAATCACGCTCTGTAGGACTTGAACCTACGACATTGGGTTTTGGAGACCCACGTTCTACCGAACTGAACTAAGAGCGCTTTTCTTGTTTTTTCTAAAAAACGAAAAGACTATAAACTATAAAGAGGACATTCTTTAACCCGAATAGATTTTGTACGTATATACTATATCATAATCATAGTATATCATAAATTTCATAATTATATGTATGTCCAATTTTATTAAAAAATTGGATAGATCTAAAATAGATCCCTCGTTACTGCCCGGAAGAGCAGTAATAGGTAGGGATGACAGGATTTGAACCCGTGACATTTTGTACCCAAAACAAACGCGCTACCAAGCTGCGCTACATCCCTTTAAATTGGTTTACAGTGTCATTGTAGAGAATTCCTGCCTTGTTTTCCACATCCTTCTTCTTTTTTATTGGTATATCAAATTAATTTATTATTTTTTTTGTCTCATATCAGATAACAAACATATAATTAAAAATATTACTTTTTTTTACAAAAATTCTATCAATTTTAAATTTTACATAAAAGGCGTTTCCATTTGAAAATGGAATCTATAAGATCGTTCTAGTAGACAATATTTCAATTCTAATTTTGAAAATGGGGGGGGGGGGGTTACGTATACAAGAACTTCTTAACTACATGTACATCTGTAGTTATATATATTACTATATATATTGTAATACAATAAAGAAGAAAGAAGGAGGATTTCAAATGCGAGATCTAAAAACATATCTTTCCGTAGCGCCGGTACTAAGTACTCTATGGTTCGTTTCATTAGCAGGTTTATTAATAGAGATTAATCGTTTATTTCCAGATGCATTAACATTTCCCTTTTTTTAATTCTAGTTATTAACATCAGAACGGGTGAAAAAATTTAGAGATACAATCAACAATCTGGGACTAGTTACCCCCCACCTTTTTCTAATTCATTCTAAAAAAAATTAGAAAACGGTGGGGGGAAAGGTCGTAAAAACCTGGGTTCAGGATTTATTAATAGAACAAAAAAGGTGTTGCTAGGGAAACAGTATCCTACGAGATACTAAAAAAAACTGTACAAAGATTTTAAATATAGTTTTCAAAAAATCATTGTATTGCTTTTTTTTTATTTTGATTTAATTACTAAATAATATTCATTGCAACAAAATATTTCCAATTTTTTTTAGTTAACAGCTTCTATTTTTTTGGTTCTTGTTCTTTCTGGATCCTAAAAAAAAATAGAATACTGGGGTGAATCATAAATCCAAAGGAGGTTTCATGGCCAAGGGTAAAGATGTTCGAGTAACAATTATTTTGGAATGTACCTGTTGTGTTCGAAATGATATTAAGAAAGAATCGGCGGGAATTTCCAGATATATTACTCAAAAGAATCGGCATAACACCCCTAGTCGATTGGAATTGAGAAAATTCTGTCCCTATTGTTATAAACATACAATTCACGGGGAAATCAAGAAATAGATAAAATTGAGTGCTTGTATGTCAACTGTTATTTTAAGAACAGGAATAATGAAAGTATCTATATATATTACATATATAAATAAAAACAAATAAATCAATAGAAATAAATCTAATCCTATATTCTTAATTCTATATAGAAACTCTATCCTAATATAGAATATAAATAGAAATCGTTTTTATTTTGATCCGATCAAAATAGGATTTTAGAGATAAGGAATAAAAAAATTATGAATAAATCTAAGCGACTTTTTACTAAATCCAAGCGATCATTTCGTAGGCGTTTGCCCCCGATCCAATCGGGGGATCGAATTGATTATAGAAACATGAGTTTAATTAGTCGATTTATTAGTGAACAAGGAAAAATATTATCTAGACGGGTGAATAGAGTGACTTTAAAACAACAACGATTAATTACTATTGCTATAAAACAAGCTCGTATTTTATCTTTGTTACCTTTTCTTAATAATCAGAAACAATTTGAAAGAAGTGAGTCGACCCCTAGAACTACTAGCCTTAGAACCAGAAAAAAATAGACTTATTCTTCAATTGAATAACAATTCCAAACTGAAGGAATTAAAAAAGAGATTAATATTTTGTTCGAAAAATACAATCAAGAATCAAAATTTGATTGTTACGTCTGTGTCTGTCATAAACAAAAAAATAAAAAAACCGTCGAAAATAAAAACTCTTTTTTTAGCGGCTATATACCCTCGTTTTGTTTTTTATAATACTAATTTCTACTCTACCTTCCCGAGCTCATTCTCCTTAGAACTCTATTTCAACTTTTTTAGTGGGTTTCCCCCAACCCCCTTATTTTTTGATCTCATTCGAAATCGTATAAAGACAACTCCTATTTAATAGAGCTATTTGTGCAAGTATTTTACGATTAAGAAGTAATTGCTTCTTGTACAGATTGTGTATGAATCGGTTATAACTATAGAATACCCCCGTTTCGTGAATTACGGCATTTATTCGAGTGATCCATAAACGCCTAAAATCTCTTTTTCTTTTACCCCTATCCCGATGAGCCGAAACTAAAGCTCTTATTCTCTGTTGAGTCATAGTTCGTGTAAGTCGTGAATGAGCCCCTCGAAAGCTGGATGCAAATAAACGAAGTTTTGTTCTGCGCCTCCGAGCTATATATCCGCGTTTAATTCTAGTCATTGAATAAATCAAACTTTGATGAATAACTAATTCTTTTTTTAGTTATTCTTTTCCTCTTTACTAGTCTATTAATAACCACACGAATTATTCCAATGTATAAAAAAATTTCCAATGGCTTTTGCTACTCTAACCTTCCCCACCACTATTTTTTGCTGGGTATTTTCCTTTGCTTTGAAAGGAGAAATAGCCTTGATAGATACTTAATATAAAAAAAAATAGAATAACTACAAAAAGTAGTAAATATAAATGGATAAATAGTGGGTTCCATCGTTTATATGGTTACTTCTAAAACGGTGAGGTCCTCTCTATACACCGGAGCTCCTTCTTTTATTTTAATTAATCAATACTATTGGTAACTTGTACAATTCACATTCTTTGGCTCTACCCCATGAATATTCCAGTAATTAGGTCTTTCACAATGAGATCCACTTTATACAGTAACGGTATTTCATTTTAAAAATTGATTTGGTCGTTTACCTTGTTAGTCCGTTCTTTTCTTTCAAGAGTGGAATCTTTTTAATAAAAAGGGGAATTTCCCCCGCTTAATAGATAACCATTTGTTATCATTGGGGGTTTTCTAAAAAATGTAGTTGATTGGATTTGCACCAATGTAAACCATAAGTTTCAGACACAATAAAAGATATGAGCGATCTAGCTTTTTTAAATAATGAATCGAGTTCCTACATTATATTTTATTCAAAGGTACTGATCCTTGATATTAAAAAAAGAATTTACTTTTTGTGTCTCAGTCTATGATCTAAACGAGTCGCACATACACCCGAGTACATGTTCCTCGTCGCTGAGGGCATCCCCGAAGCGCTGGGGATTTCGTGACATTTCGGATTGGCTGTCTTGTATTTCTAATAAGTTGTTTAATAGTTGGCATACGGAATCATATAAATAATGGGCTGGTTTAGATTGGTTCTAACCGGCTAATTCTGAATTACTTCTCTTCAAGATTCTCTTCAATATATTTTTTTATATTGAAGAGAGTATGAAACTACACCTTTAATCTAAAAAGATATAAAATTATAAATTGTAGGTTTGCATGAAATCGCTCCTATTTTTTATTGAACCGCTACAAGATCAACAATTCCATGAGCTTGGGCTTCTGTTGCTGACATAAAAACATCCCTTTCCATGTCTTCGGATACAACCCATATAGGTTTGCCCGTTCTTTGTACATAAACCCTTGTGATTGTTTCGCGAAGTTTTAGTAGTTCTTCCGCTTCCAAGATAAATTCTCCCGTTTGTGCCTCATAAAACGAACTAGCGGGTTGATGGATCATTACCCTGATGATATAATATAAAAGGTTCTTATATTGAGGCGAGATAACCAAAAAAGCAGAGAAATTTGAAAAACCGTACAGGCTTTTTTTGTGCATTGCATACGGCTCCACAATGGAATTTACGTTTTTTTGACCTTTCTTTTCGGCGAACGAAAACAAAATATAGGTTGTATTATACGCAGATCCATAAATGATCCAATTACCATCCTTCTTTTTTGTAGGAGTTAAAAAAATACTATGATGGTTCCGTTGCTTTATATATCATTTTTTTTATTCGTCTATGATTCAGCAATCCCAAAGTGTCTTTTTTAATATAAATTTTGTAAATAAGCTTCCGGTGTGAAAACAAAGTTTGTGACGCTGAGATGTGCCCGAATAGGTAAGATATCATTTAAAACCCCCCTTCCTTATCTCATACTACTCTTTCAATATATAATCTAATTTTATTTTTATCTCAAAAATTTCATATCGAATTCAAAGTGCCATGCTATTATTACTTAACTAATTCATATTTCCGGTGGCGAAGGCATAGTATTTTTTCTCAAAAATTAAAAAACTCATTGGCGCCAAGCGTGAGGGAATGCTATACGTTTGGTAATTGCCCCTCCGACTAGGATAAAGGATGCTATTGAAGCGGCCAATCCCATGCATATTGTCTGTACATCGGGTCGCACAAATTGCATAGTATCATAAATAGCCATTCCAGATATTACCCATCCGCCAGGAGAGTTTATAAACAAATAAAGATCTTTGGTATCCTTTTCTATACTGAGATATATCATAAGACTAATAAGTTGATTCGAGATTTCGGTATCAACTTCTTGACCTAAAAAAAATAATCTTTCTCGATAAAGTCGGTTGATTAGGATAAAATTTTATTCCTTAAGAGCCGTACAGGCACCTTTTGATGCATACGGTTCACTCAAAATTGTGAAAAAATCAATGTGTCGATTCCAACCCCTTTTTTTCATAGAAGGCTTTTCTTTTACTTTTAAGGGAAGGGCTTGCTCCCTTTTTAAAAGTAAAAGAAAAAAGACTTTTTTGCCCCTTTTATTAAATATTATAATCCTATAATAAAACGATTGATTAAGCCTGTCAGACTAACTTGATTCGTTGATATTTTTTTTTCATCGAGATTCAGTTGAAATGGCGATGGTTTTTTCTTGTTCCTGAACGGGCTTCTTCCTTTTTTATTCCTTTTTTTAGGTTTATGCTCTACCCCGAGTAAAAGGAAAAATTTGCCCGATTTTTATTTGCACATATAGGACAAATTAACCAAATACCGTGTCTTTTTTTTTACTACTCCTTCTTTTTTTTTTCTATTTATTTCTTTCACATGTCTTCTGTCAAATAGTCACTAAATTTTGAATTTTTTTATTTGATTTGATCAACAGTTTTAGATCACCCTCTTTAAATTTTTTTTTTTTTATATAAATTTTTATCATAATTTTGCATATCATAACAAGTAGTAATTATAAAAATATTATATATTAATTATCAATTGGGTTTTTGTTAAACGGAGCCTGGATACTTCATTTTATTAGTCCGATCGCGTAAACCATAAAAATTTTTGATAATCTAATATCAATCTAAATACTCTCTGCATTTAATTCCACTTTATTTTTTGCGCTTCGCGTTACAAATTTTTGATAATTAAATCAATCTTTTTGGGCGAAACAGAGGATATCTCGATCGAGGGAGAAAATGGGAAAATCCCGTATAGCCCAATATATCTGACAAGTCGCACTATATGTCAACCCAAGATGTATCTCCTTCTCCAGGACTTCGAAAAGGTACTTTTGGAACGCCAATAGGCATGAAATGAAAAAAAAGAGAATGAAGTTCTCTATTTCACTTTGATGTGGAAACGTAAGACTGGGGTTTCATTTTTTAATAATATTATCCTTTTTTCCTACTTTATTAATCATTAATCATATTTAAATTAATCAGATTTAATACATAAGTTGAATAAGCTAAAATAAAATATAAAATAAAAGTAAAGTAAGAAAGAAAAAAAAAAAAATAAATTTTTTACGAACGGGCTTCTGAATGATGAACAACAATAGCTATCTTGGTTCATATAAAATAGGATTCACCCCCATTGCGTATTGGTACTTATCGGATATAGAATAGATCCGCTTCCCTTTTTTCCTATGAATCGAATTGTTCCATTTTTACTAACAGAATAGAACAAATATTAATCCTTTCTCCGAAAAAATTACCTAAAAAGGGGGGTCCGTAGCATAGTTTTTTCCAATGCAATAAAGTTACATAGTGTCTATTTTTCGTTGATAAAGGGGTATTTCCATGGGTTTGCCTTGGTATCGTGTTCATACTGTTGTATTGAATGATCCCGGTCGTTTGCTTTCTGTTCATATAATGCATACCGCTCTGGTTGCTGGTTGGGCTGGTTCGATGGCTCTATATGAATTAGCTGTTTTTGATCCCTCCGACCCTGTTCTTGATCCAATGTGGAGACAAGGTATGTTCGTTATACCTTTCATGACTCGTTTAGGAATAACCAACTCATGGGGTGGTTGGAATATTACAGGAGGGACTATAACGAACCCGGGTCTTTGGAGTTACGAAGGGGTAGCCGCAGCACATATCGTATTTTCTGGCTTATGCTTCTTGGCAGCTATTTGGCATTGGGTATATTGGGATCTAGAAATTTTTTGTGATGAACGTACAGGAAAACCTTCTTTGGATTTGCCTAAGATTTTTGGAATTCATTTATTTCTTTCAGGAGTGGCTTGCTTTGGTTTTGGCGCATTTCATGTAACAGGATTATTTGGTCCTGGAATATGGGTATCCGACCCTTATGGACTAACCGGAAAGGTCCAACCCGTAAATCCGGCGTGGGGCGTGGAGGGTTTTGACCCTTTTGTTCCGGGAGGAATAGCCTCACATCATATTGCAGCAGGGACGTTGGGTATATTAGCGGGCTTATTCCATCTTAGTGTTCGTCCGCCTCAACGTCTATACAAAGGATTACGTATGGGTAATATTGAAACCGTCCTTTCCAGTAGTATTGCTGCTGTCTTTTTTGCAGCTTTTGTTGTTGCTGGAACTATGTGGTATGGTTCTGCAACTACTCCCATCGAATTATTTGGTCCTACTCGTTATCAATGGGATCAGGGATACTTTCAACAAGAAATATATCGAAGAGTTAGTGCTGGACTAGCTGAAAGTCAAAGTTTATCAGAAGCTTGGGCTAAAATTCCTGAAAAATTAGCTTTTTATGATTATATTGGTAATAATCCAGCAAAGGGGGGGTTATTCCGAGCGGGTTCAATGGACAATGGGGATGGAATAGCTGTTGGATGGCTAGGACACCCCGTTTTTAGAAATAAAGAAGGGCGTGAACTTTTTGTACGCCGTATGCCTACTTTTTTTGAAACTTTTCCGGTTGTTTTGGTAGACGGAGACGGAATTGTTAGAGCCGACGTCCCATTTAGAAGGGCAGAATCTAAATATAGTGTCGAACAAGTAGGTGTAACTGTTGAGTTTTATGGTGGTGAACTCAATGGAGTTAGTTATAGTGATCCCGCAACTGTGAAAAAATATGCTAGACGGGCTCAATTGGGTGAGATTTTTGAATTAGATCGTGCTACTTTGAAATCCGATGGTGTTTTTCGTAGCAGTCCAAGAGGTTGGTTTACTTTTGGGCATGCTTCTTTTGCTCTACTTTTCTTCTTTGGACACATTTGGCATGGTTCTAGAACCCTTTTCAGAGATGTTTTTGCTGGTATTGATCCAGATTTGGATGCTCAAGTAGAATTCGGGGCATTCCAAAAACTTGGAGATCCAACTACAAAAAGACAAACAGTCTGATGCAACATTGCTTTTTTTTCTTATAGTTTCTGTTTGCGATTTTATTTAATAGGTAGGGTACTAGAGAAATCTTGATTTAAATCGCTACCGTTTATTTAATTATTTCTTTATCCGTAGGGATACTCCCAAGTAAACAAAAACAAAACAGGTATGAAAGCTATAATTGTAAACCACAATCAAATTTATGGAAGCATTGGTTTATACATTTCTCTTAGTATCGACTTTAGGGATAATTTTTTTCGCTATTTTTTTTCGGGAACCACCTACAATTTCAACTAAAAAATGAAATAATTTTTCATTATATTCATTGACGTAATCAGCCTCCAAATATTTGGAGGCTGCTTACGTCAACTAGTCCCCGTGTTCCTCGAATGGATCTCTTAGTTGTTGAGAGGGTTGCCCAAAGGCAGTATATAGAGCATACCCAGTAAAACTTACAAGTAACCCAGATATAAAGATGGCGACTAGGGTTGCTGTTTCCATTATTATAGAATTGAAAGACCACAATGGATCTATCATAAGATCGTTTATTTACAACGGAATGGTATACAAAGTCAACAGATCGTAATGAATACAAAAAAAGATTTATGGCTACACAAACTGTTGAAGATAGTTCTAGATCAGGTCCAAGAAGCACTACTGTAGGGAAGTTATTGAAGCCATTGAATTCCGAATATGGTAAAGTAGCTCCTGGATGGGGAACGACCCCTTTGATGGGTGTTACAATGGCTCTATTTGCGGTATTTCTATCTATTATTTTGGAGATTTATAATTCTTCTGTTCTACTAGATGGAATTTCAGTGAATTAGACTGAAAAGAATCTTGAAGTCCTAGCTTTTAGTTCGATATAAAAATTAATTTATGTAGGTCTAAAATTTTTAGCTTATTCTCCTTTGGTAGTTCGACCGCGAAATTTTTTTCTGCATTGTATATTTCCGGAATATGAGTGTGTGACTTGTTAGAATTGACCCTATGGGTAGTACAGAGAGTGGGGTCTGTCATCTTTATCAAGATGGTTTTACTTCGTCGGATATTCATTCGAGTATCTGGAGCACGAAATAGATCAAATAGATCACAAAGCATTCGAACTATGATTCATACTTAATACTCAGACCTCGTAGCCGGACTTCTTTCCGTTCTATCTTATAAACTTTAAAAAATAAAAAATAAAATTTTATACTTTTAATAAACTCTTATTTGGATCAAAGGACAAGCGCTTCTTTGTATTTTATGTTTTTATTCATTATAGCTATTTTATTTTTTGATTGAATAAATGATGATCCAACGGTTCTCACTCAGTGAACTTTGGACTTTGAAGGTTTCATTGAATTATCGTGGTTCTCGTATGAATCTGAGGTTTCAATTGATTAGTTAAGTAGGGTCTTAACAAGAGAATTCCTATCAATAATAAAGAAAAAAGAAAAAAGCCGCATTCCCGTTCCATACAAATACCAAATTAAAAAGACAAAAAAGATAGGTAATCTAGAAGATTCAAGAGGCCTGTAACGATCAACACAACATAACATAAAGACGAACGAGCTGACTTGATTTTTTGGCATTTAACCACAAAGAAGAGCTTTCGCGTTTTGATTCTTTCATATCTTTAAATAATATTGAATGGGAGAAAAGTTTAAAACTTTATATTTCATATCCATTTCAATCAGTATTTGGGTCTTTTTTTTGTTTGAGCTGTACGAGATGAAATTCTCATATACAGTTCTTGGAGGGGGAGTAACTTTGGTTT